ATTTCCGTTTTGAAAGGTTTTTGTCGGTTTTATACAATAGCCACGATTCCTTTCAATTTGTAATTGAATATAAAAATCAATTGGTTTTGTTAGGGTAGCTATATGCTGTCTGGTGTCAATAATTTTCACAAAAGGGGGTACGATGATGTCTTGAGCAGTTACATCCCACGGACCCTTGATACAAATAGACGCGTCACAAGTTCCATCCAAATTGCTTTTTAACACAATTCCTTTCAAATTCGTTAAAATTTCATGTATTGATTCTTCGATACCTGCTATAGTAGAAAATTCGTGTGATATTTTTTCCGATTTTGCATGTGTGATACAGGTTCCTTCTATTTCGCCAAGTAAAGCTCTTCGAATCGCAATGCCTATTGTATCCGCTTGGCCTTTCATAAGCGGAGACAGAATAAAGCGTCCGTAATAAAGACGCTTATTGTCCTTTCTCGATTCAACACATTTCCACTGCGGTGTCCGAGTAGACATTCTTACTTTTTCTCCAATCATAATACTATTTTCCCCCCCCTTACGGGTATTAAATTTTTGTTTATAGTCCGAACTAAAAGCACATTTCTGTTTAATCATAAAAGCACCCCTCTGTTTAATCATAAAGTTCCCCCCCCCTTTACGGGTATTAAATTTTTGTTTATAGTCCGAACTAAAAGCACATTTCTGTTTAATCATAAAAGCACCCCTAAGGTATTAAATTTTTGTTTTTTGTTTATAGTACGAAATAACTAGTACCAAATAACGTAAAATCTCTTCACTATTTACTTTTTACACACGCCTTTTTTTAGGTGGTCTACATCCATTATGTGGCATAGGGGTTACATCCCAGACGAAAGTTAATAGTATACCACTTCTTCGAATAGCTCTTAATGCCGCATCTCGTCCTAGACCAGGTCCTTTTATCATGACTGCGGCTCGTTGCATGCCTTGAGCCACTACTGTCCTAATAGCATTTCCTGCTGTGGTTTGAGCAGCAAAAGGCGTTCCTCTTCTTGGTCCCTTGAATCCACAAGTGCCAGCGGAGGACCAGGAAATTACTCGTCCCAGTACATCTGTAACCGTCACAATAATATTGTTGAAACTTGCTTGAACATGAATAACTCCCTTTGGTATTTTACGTCCATTCTTACGTGAACCAATGCGTCCAGTTCTGCGTGAACCAACCCGTCGTAAAGGTTTTGCCATATTTGATCATCTCATAAATATAAGTCAGCGTTCTATGGATATATCCATTTTATATCAAAATGATGTCCAAATCAATCCTTTTTTTTTCATTGGATCCTTTAGCGTGTTCTCACTTAGAAAGATTATCCTTGTCTTTGTTTATGCCTTGGGTTCAAGCAAATTACTATAATTCGTCCGCGTCTACGTATCAGTCTACATTTTTGGCAAAACTTACGAACAGAAGCTCTTATTTTCATATTTGTTATCCCTTAATTTTTGAAGATATATACTTTTTTTTGAAGAAACTAAGTTTCTTTAAATTTTGAAATCTTAATTCCGATTCCTACGAAAGGCTAAAGTACTTTTACTTTATTTGGTATTAGAAACTTATCCCTTTCTCTTCTCTTTTTTTTTAACAAAAAAATAAGAAGTCTGGATCGAATTCGGATATCAAAAAGATTACCATATATAACACAAGATTTCTCCACCAATTCTTTCGAGTCGAGCTTCCCGGTCTGTTATTATACCTCGAGAAGTAGAAAGAATTACAATGCCCATCCCACCCAAAATTCTAGGAATTTTTTGATAGTTAGAATAGATTCGTAGCCCCGGCCGGCTGATCCGTTTTAAATTTAGACTAGTTCTATATGGTCCTTGCTTCTTTCTTCTATGGCGTAGGGTTAAAACCAAAAATTTTTTGTTTCCTTCCTGATGTTTCCGTACATTTTCAATAAAACCCTCTCGTAAGAGTATTTTAATAATGCTTTCGGTAATGTTAGCAGTTGCTATTCGAACGGTTCCTTTTCTATTCATATCAGCATTTCGTATAGAGGTTATTATCTCAGCAATAGGATCCCTACCCATGATAAACTTAAATTATTATTTTTCTCTAGTTTTGATATAATCAACATACTCTTGATTTTTGTTACTTAATTATTGTATTTAATTTCTCACCTTTCGTTTTCTTATTTATTTAATTAAAGGTATATCCGTGAAACACAATTTACTAATTCATTTTATTTGATTAATTCTATTTCGTCTTTATTGAACTAATTCAAATACTCTAACTAGAATACTAAATATTATAACTATATCATGGGTCTCCTCTTAATCTGAAATTTTCTATCTTATATCGCTTAATTTTTTATCTTATAAGACCTCAGGTGCTAATGAAACTATTTTACTAAAACTTAACTGTCTCAATTCCCCGGCAATTGCACCAAAAATTCGAGTTCCTTTTGGATTTCCCTCTTGATCAATGACAACTGCAGCATTGTCATCATATCGTATTATTATACCGTTATTACGTTTAAGTTCTTGAGAAGTACGTACAATTACAGCTCTGATTACTTCTGATCTTTCTAGAGGTGAATTGGGTGTTGCTTCCTTGATCACAGCAACAATAATGTCACCAATATGAGCATATCGCCGATTACTAGTCCCTATGATGCGAATACACATCAATTCTCGGGCTCCGCTGTTATCTGCTACATTCAAATGGGTCTGAGATTGGATCATATCATTTTTTTTTTTTTAGTGTTATTTAAATCCAAAGGAAAAAAAAGATATATTGTTTGTCCAAAACAAAAAAAGAAACTTCCATTTTTTTTTTTAGTATAGAAAAGGTCTTTTTCCTTTGGTTCTATATTGCTATTTTGCAATAACGAATTGACTTCGTATAGGCATTTTGGATGCTGCTATTGAAATAGACCTTCTTGCTATATTTTCTGCTACGCCTCCCATTTCATAAAGTATTCTACCCGGTTTAACCACAGCTACCCAATATTCCGGAGATCCTTTTCCCGACCCCATCCGTGTTTCCGTAGGTCTTAAAGTAACGGGTTTGTCGGGAAATATACGTACCCATATTTTTCCGCCGCGGCGTGCATTTCGTGTCATTGCTCGTCGCCCCGCTTCTAGTTGTCTAGATGTAATCCAAGCGGGTTCAAGTGCTTGAAGAGCATATCTTCCAAAACAAATATTATTTCCTCGAAAAGCTATTCCTTTCATTCTTCCTCTATGTTGTTTACGGAATCGCGTTCTTTTGGGGTTATAGTTGATGGTTCTTTCTCAATTCCATCTCTACTACAGAACCGGACATGAGAATTTCTTCTCATCCAGCTCCCCGCGAATTAATTAACTAAATGAAAAAGAAAAGAATAAAAAAAACCTTCGCGCGCGAATATTTTCTCTTCCATATTTAGTCTTTCAATAGTTATTTTATTTGGAGAGGTAACCCATGATCTCTCATAATAAAAGAAATGGATTCTCTTCTGGTTCCTTTCGCTATCCTATCAATAAATCATTAAGATTTTGTTTCATTAAAATCTTATGTATTTACAGGTTCCCTCGTTCCCATCACTTCTCCATTAATGCTTAGGTCTTAATTTTCCAACGGAGCCTCTAATAAAAAAATAAAAATAAAATTTGTTCTTAAGGCAATCTCCTCAGTCTGGATTGACTCAAGGCTCTTGATTTTTTGCTTTATTAACGAATTTCGTTTCATTTTAAATCAATTTGTATTGATGCTTTACTCTACATTAGATTAGCTTTTCTGTGATGACCCATAAACCTTACATATTGGAATTCTATATCCTATATCATTGATATTCTTTTTCTTTCTTTCACCCTTCCCCTTATCCGCTCCGCATAATTTTCTATTTTTATTTCGAAATTAGAATCCGATTGGTTTTCTTTTGTTTGTGCAAAAAGTATTTGAATTGCTAAAATGATATGACTGATATATCATATCTTGCCTCTTTTTTTGTACCCAGATAATGCAAAGTGATGAGTTGGTTATTCGTTGTATACTTATTAGTCCATACTCTAGTCAGTCCGTCGGACTCTAAAAAACCAACGAGTCACACACTAAGCATAGCAATTATATCTTATATTAATGAATTTTTTTTATTTTATTTCATTTTGTTCAAACCTATAGAAATAGAAAGAAATATAATAGAAATAGAAAGAAATAGAATTCGAAGAATTCGAAATATACGTATTACGTATATAGTTAAATTATTAATATTCAATTCATTTTATAGTGTGAAATTCGAAATTATTAAATAATTATTAAATAAATATTGGAATATATCTCATATATTTTGAATATATATTTTAATATATATATAGAGTTAATTAATATTTAATTAATCTATAGTTAATAGAATTCGAATTGCTTTTTTTTGTTTTGCTTCATTTTTTTTTTTTAAACAAAAAAACAATGAAAATGAAAGAGTTTGTCCTTTTTTGTTTTTTTCTAGTTCTTCTAGCAATGGATACAATCGAAAAAAAGTAAAGTAAGGGCTTCTTATTTCTTGTCTAGAAATGCCCAAATTTTTATGCCTAATACCCCATAAATAGTTCTAACTGTATACGAGCAATAATCAATTTTAGCTCGAATGGTTTGGAGAGGAACCTTACCTTTTCGAATCCATTCCACTCGTGCAATTTCTTTCCCATTAAGACGTCCCGAAATTTGTACTTGAATTCCTTTTGTATCCGCCTTTTTAGTTAATTTAATAGCTTTTTTCATTGCTTTACGAAAAGAAACTCTATTCTTTAATTGTCCAGCTATAAATTCTGCAAGAATATTAGGGTTTCCATAAGGATTTGAAATTCCTGTGATAAGAATCTTGAGTTTTCGATTTACACAATTAAGTTCTTTTTGTACATGCATCTGTAATTCTTCGATTCGTTTAGATCTACTTTCACTTTCTATTAATAATTTTGGGAATCCGATATATATTATGACCCGAATCACATCGATTCGTTTTTGAATCTCTATACATGCAATTCCCTCAACGCCAGAAGATGTTTTTGTATTT